AGTATTAATAATAAAAGCATTAAGTGGATGCCTTGGCATTAATTTAATTTTTAGGACGTAAAAAATGCGAAAAGCTATATTAAATATCATATTATTTTGAAATATAGATTTCCTAAAGAAAACTATTTCTTTGTGAAATTTAAAAAAGCAGTGAATTGAAATATCTAAGTAACTGTTAAAAAAATCAAACGAGATTCCGTTAGTAATGACGAATGAAAATGGAAATTAGGTTTATAAAAATAAAACTAATTATTTGAAAAATTTTGAAAAATTTACTTAAAAGGGTGAAAGTCCCGTAAAATAATTAATATTTTTATTATAGTAAAAAGAGGTATGTGTAATCTTTTTTGAATATTGGGGGACCACCCTCAAAACCTTTTAAAAATTAATGATCGATAGTGAACAAGTACTGTAAAGGAAAGGTGAAAAAGAACTTTTGAGTTTGAAATAATTCTGAAACTTAATGTTAACAATCAATTGAAATTTTTTTAAAAAATGACAATGTACCTTTTGCATAATGGGCCAGCAAGTTTATTTTTATAGCAAGCTTAATTTAATAAAGTAGGCGTAGATAAATCAAGTTTTAAAAAGCTTTTTAGTTATATAAATAAGACCCGAAACTGAGTGATCTAACCATGAACAGATTGAAAAATAGGTAAAACTATTTGGAGGATCGAACTCACATATGTGGCAAAATATGGAGATGATTTGTGGTTAGGAGTGAAAGGCTAATCAAACTCAGAGATAGCTGGTTTTCCGCGAAATCTATTGAAGTAGAGCATTTAAAATCTTTTTTTGGGGTAGAGCACTCATTGAGCTAGGGGGCGTAAAAACTTACTGAATTCTTGGAAACTCCGAATACAAAAAAATGAAATTTAAATAGACAGACATTAGGCGCTAAGGTCTATTGTCAAGAGGGAAACAGCCCAGATTGATCGCTAAGGTCTCTAAATAATATTCTAAGTGAAAAAGGAAGTGAAAAAATGATTACAACCAGTAGGTAGGCTTGGAAGCAGCCATCCTTTAAAGAAAGCGTAATAGCTCATTGGTCTAGTTTTTTTGCGCCTAAAATGTATCGAGACTTAAGAAATTTACCGAAGCGGCAAGTTTTATTAAATAAATAAAACGGTAGCGGAACATTCTGTATGTTAATAAAGATATATTGTGAAATATGTTGAAGATATCAGAAAAGAAAATGCTGGCATTAGTAACAAAAAATAACGAATACGAATCGTTATCACCGTAAATCCAAGGGTTTCTATGTTAAAATGTATTGCATAGAGTGAAACGGCCCCTAAGAAAGATTTGACGAAAGCAGATTTTGATGGGATAATTTTTAAATTAAATTTTTTTAAAAAAGTGACAAAAATTTTTAATTTTTCAGGAAATAGCTTTTTTAATTAAAAACCGTACCCTAAACCGACACAGGTGGATAGGTCGAGTAGACTAAGGTGAATGAGAGAACTATATTGAAGGAACTCGGCAAAATGACTTTGTAACTTCGGGATAAAAAGTACCTAATTATTTTAAATAATTAGGTGTCACAAAATAGGGGGTTGCGACTGTTTAATAAAAACTTAGGACTCTGCTAAATGGTAACATGATGTATAGGGTCTGACACCTGCCCGGTGCTGGAAGATTAAAAGGAGATGTTTGCGCATTAAATGGAAGTCCCAGTAAACGGCGGCCGTAACTCTGACGGTCCTAAGGTAGCGAAATTCCTTGTCGGGTAAGTTCCGACCTGCATGAATGGTGTAACGACATCCCCGCTGTCTCCAATATAGACTCAGTGAATTTGAATTATCCGTGAAGATGCGGATTCTCTATAGTTAGACGGAAAGACCCCGTGAACCTTTACTACATCTTTATATTGTTATTTTATTTAATATGTGTAGTATAAGTGGTAATCGTTTAGACCTTTACGCTAGTAAATTGTTTAGATATCTTTGAAATACCACTCTTATTAAAATAAATAACTAATATTTTTTAAATAGACAGTGTATGGTTGGTAGTTTGACTGGGGCGGTCACCTCCTAAAGAGTAACGGAGGTGTACAAAGGTAAGCTCAAATTGGATAATAGTATCAATTGTAGAGCATAATGGTAAAAGCTTGCTTGACTGTAAGATAGACATATCAAACAGGGACGAAAGTCGGTCATAGTGATCCGATAATTCTTTGTGGAAAGATTATCGCTCAACGGATAAAAGGTACTCCGGGGATAACAGGCTGATGACTCCTAAGAGCTCCTATCGACGGAGTCGTTTGGCACCTCGATGTCGACTCATCACATCCTGGAGCTGAAGAAGGTTCCAAGGGTTCGGCTGTTCGCCGATTAAAGTGGTACGTGAGTTGGGTTTAGAACGTCGTGAGACAGTTTGGTTCCTATCTTCTATAGATATTTTGAAAAATGAAAGAATCTAACTCTAGTACGAGAGGACCGAGAAGGGTAAATCTCTGGTGTATCGGTTGTTGAAAGGCATAGCCGAGTAGCTAAATTTATTTTGGATAATTACTGAAAGCATCTAAGTAAGAAACCATTCTTAAAAATTTTTCATATAAAAACTGTAAAAGATGATTACATTGATAGGTTTTAAGTGTAAATATTGTAAAATATGTAGCTTAAAAATACTAAAAGTTTTATATTTTAAAATATAAATATTTCTTTGTAGCTCAACGGTAGAGCGAATGGCTGTTAACCATTAGGTTGTAGGTTCAAATCCTATCAAAGAAGTTTTATATTTTAGGTCGAATAGCCAAGTCAGGTTTAAGGCAGTAGTTTGCTAAACTATCAGTTAATTTATTAACTCGTGGGTTCAAATCCCACTTCGACTTATTTTATTAATATAAATAGGATAGGATGATGTAGTTTAATGGTAGAGCGTGGGAATCATAATCCTAATGTTGTAGGTTCAAATCCTACCATCATTATTATTATTTATTAAATAATAATGTATTATTATTACTTTTAAACGGAAGGTAGCATAGTCTGGCTAATGCATCTGTTTTGGGAACAGAAGATCAAAGGTTCAAATCCTTTTCTTCCGAAAATTGATAATAAGATGAGATAGAGTAATAGGTTAACTTATCAGGCTCATAATCTGAAGATGTAGGTTCAAGTCCTACTCTCATCATTTTAATTATTATAAAATCTATGATTCAAATTCAAACTAAATTAAAAGTAAATGATAATAGTGGTATAAAAATAGGACAATGTATAAAAATTTATAAAAAGAAGGTTGGAAAAATTGGTGATACAATTTTAATTTCTTCAAAAAAATTACGTTTAAATCAAAAAAAAAAAGTTAAAATAGTTAAAGGGGATTTATTTAAAGCTTTAATTATTCATACAACATATCAAAAAAAAAGTACTATAGGTAATTTAATAAAATTTGATAAGAATTGTATAATTATTTTAAATAATCAAAATAAACCTTTAGGTACACGTATATTTGGTCCAATTACCTCTGAATTTAGAAAACAAAAAAATTTTAAAATATTAGCATTAGCATCAAATATTTTATAAAAATCTATGGAAAAAAATTTACAAAATCATTATCAAAATGTTACTATATACGATCTTTTAACAAAATTAAATTTTAAAAATGTATTTGAAATTCCTAAAATCACTAAAATTTGTTTAAATATTGGTTTTAAAGATGCAAATATTGAAAAAAAAAAATTAATTAATATAATTTTACTTTTAAAATTAATAACAAATCAACAACCTATAATAACTAAATCAAAAAAAAATAATATTTTTTTAAAAATCAAAAAAAATTCAATCATAGGTTGTAAAATAACTTTAAGAAAAAAAAAAATTTTTAATTTTTTAGAAAATTTTTTAATTTTTGTTTTACAAAATATTACTAAAATAAATTTTAATTTTAAAAATAAAAATATTTTAAATTTTCAAATTCAAAATATTTTAAATTTTTTTGAATTAAAAACGGAATTTTTAAAATTTAAAAATATTCCACCAATAGATGTATCTATTCATACAAATGCTAAAAATTCTAATGAATTATTTTTATTATTAAATTCACTTTTTATTATTAAAAAATAATTTATTGCAAAAATAGCTCAATGGTAGAGTATAACCTTGCCAAGGTTAATGTTGAGGGTTCGAATCCCTTTTTTTGCTAAAAATATTAAATTCCAAAAATGGACCCAAAGGCAGTATTTGGTATTTCCATATTTTAAATTAATAGGGAATAATACTAGAATTGACATTTATTTGTGATTATAGATTAATTGGTAAATCCTTTATCTTCCAAGTAAATATTGTGGGTTCGAGTCCCACTAATCACAATTAAATTTAATATAGGAGAAATGGCTGAGTGGTTAAAAGCGGCAGACTGTAAATTTGTTGAAGTAATTTCTACGTAGGTTCAAATCCTACTTTCTCCATTTTTAAGTAGATAATAAGAATAATTATACATTAAAAAATAAAAAATTTTTTATTCTTTAAGATAAAATAAGACAAAAATTAATATAAGAATGTTATATTATTAAATTTTTAAATCTATGTTATTTTAAAAATTAATATTAAATAATTAATATAAAATTTAAATAGAGTTTGATCCTGGCTCAGAATAAATGCTATCGGTATGCTTAACACATGCAAGTCGAATGTTTTTTAAACATGGCGAACGGGTGAGTAACACGTGAATAATCTACCTTTTAATTCAGAATAATTATTTTATAAAAATACTGAATAAATAAATTAAAGTTTTTATAACGTTAAAAGATGAGTTTGCGCAAGATTATGGTAGTTGGTAGTTTAAAAGACTACCAAGCCTATTATCTTTAGCTGGTTTGAAAGAATGATCAGCCACATTGGGACTGAGACACGGCCCAAACTTTTTTAAAGGCAGCAGTGGGGAATTTTGGACAATGAGCGAAAGCTTGATCCAGCAATACCGAGTGAGTGATGACGGCTAATTAGGTTGTAAAGCTCTTTCATTAAGGAGGAAAATGACAGTACTTAAAAAAGAAGTTCCGGCTAATACCCGTGCCAGCAGCCGCGGTAATACGGGAGGAGCGAGCATTATTCGGAATGATTAGGCGTAAAGGGTTTGTAGGTGGTTTTTTAAGTTGAAAGAAACAAATTAAAGCTCAACTTTATACATTTTTTCAAAACTGATAAACTGGAGTATAAATAGAGGATAATGGAATTTCTATTGGAGTGATAAAATACGTTGATAATAGAAGGAAGACCTATGGCGAAGGCAATTATCTGGGTATATACTGACACTGAGAAACGAAAGCTTGGGTAGTGAACGGGATTAGAGACCCCGGTAGTCCATGCTGTAAACGATGAGTGCTAATATTTAGAATTTTTAGATATAACAGCTAACGCGTTAAGCACTCCGCCTGAAAAGTATAATCGCAAGATTGAAATTCAAAGGAATTGACGGGAGTCTACACAAGCGGTGGAGCATGTGGTTTAATTCGATAATACGCGCAGAACCTTACCAACTCTTGCTAATTTTTATATAAAAATTTATATAGAAAACAGGCGTTGCATGGCTGTCGTCAGCTCGTGTTGTGAAATGTTTGGTTAAATCCCTTAACGAGCGCAACCCCTATTGTTAGTTACTAATTTATTATAAAAATATTAAAAGTACTCTAACAAAAAGATTAATGATAGGTTAATGGAAGGTGGGGATGACGTCAAGTCTTCATGGCCCTTATGAGTTGGGCTACACACGTGTTACAATGATAATTACAATGAGAGGCAATAATGATAAAAGTTGGAGCAAATCTTTAAAAATTATCCTAGTTCGGATTAAGGGCTGAAACTCGCCCTTATGAAGTTGGAATCGCTAGTAATCGCAGAACAGCATGCTGCGGTGAATATGTTACTGGACTTTGTACACACCGCCCGTCACATCAGGGAAGTTGATTATTTTTAAAATAATTCTTAATTATTTATTATTATTAAATAATTATTTAAATATAATAATTTATAATTTATATTAAATAAATTAAAATTCCTAAAAAGTAATTAGTAACTTTGATGAAGTCGTAACAAGGTAGTCGTAGGGGAACCTGTGTCTGGAAGAGATCTTTAAAACATTCTTAAATTAATTTTTAAAATTAAAGGAAAATAGTTTAATTGGTAAAATCATAGTCTCCAAAATTATTGTTATGGGTTCAAGTCCCATTTTTCCTGTTTTATTTTTAATAAAATATTATAAATCAAAAAAATTTTATAAAATCTGAAATTAATTAAATTCAAGTTATAAAAATAGAATTTTATTTAAAATACTTTTTAACAAAAGGGAATTTAAATTTAGATTTATAATATTTTATAACAGTATTTATATTATTTAAATAGAAATAATTATTATTAAATTTTTTAAATAATTAAAATGCTAAAAAAATATTTAATAAAATAAATAATTTTTAAAAATTATATATTATTTAAGAAGAATAATAATTTAATTATTTTATTTTTCTTAAATATAAATAAAAATATTTATATTTATTTTTGAATTTTAAAATTCAAAAAATACTTAATTTTGTATATATTAAAAAATAGAAGGAATCAATCTTAACAATATTATGACAATAACAAAATATATAAATAATCAATTCACTTTTTTAGATATGGCAGAACCTTGGCAATTAGGTTTTCAAGATCCAGCAACTCCAGTAATGGAAGGTATTATAAATTTTCATCATGATTTAATGTTTTTTTTAATTATGATTGTTGTATTTGTATGTTGGATGTTATTTAGAGTTATTACTCTTTTTGATGAAAAAAAAAATAAAATTCCAGCAACTGTTGTACACGGTGCAACTATTGAAATTATTTGGACTTCTATTCCAGCTTTAATTTTATTAACAGTAGCTGTTCCATCTTTTGCATTATTATATTCAATGGATGAAGTAATAGATCCTATTATTACTTTAAAAGTAATAGGTAGTCAATGGTATTGGAGTTATGAATATTCAGATAATTTAGAATTTTCAGATGAACCTTTAATTTTTGATAGTTATATGGTACAAGAAGATGATTTAGCAATAGGTCAATTTAGACTTTTAGAAGTAGATAATCGTGTAGTAGTTCCAACTAATAGTCATATTAGAGTATTAATTACAGCATCAGATGTTTTACATTCTTGGGCTATACCTTCATTAGGTTTAAAATTAGATGCATGTCCAGGTCGTTTAAATCAAACTTCAATGTTTATTAAAAGAGAAGGTGTTTTTTATGGACAATGTAGTGAAATTTGTGGAGTAAATCATGGATTTATGCCTATAGTTGTAGAAGCTGTTTCATTAGAAGATTATTTAACTTGGTTAAAAAATAAAATCAATTTTGATTTTAATATATAATTAAAATTTTTTATGATATTTAAAATTATTGGTATTATTTTTTTAATATTATTATTATTTACTGATATAAAACAAGTAATAAATAAAATAAAACAATTTTTTAATAAATAAAGTATTTCTTTATTTTTTAAAATACTAAAAAATTAAAAAAACCAACGCTTTTTTTAATTTTTAAATAAAATATATAATTTTGCTTTTAAAAAAATTAAAAAAAATATTTAAAAATGAATTTTCAAAATATAAATAAATGGTCAACAAGATGGCTTTTTTCAACAAATCATAAAGATATTGGAACTTTATATTTAATTTTTAGTGCTTTTGCTGGTGTTGTTGGTACAACATTATCTCTTTTAATTAGAATGGAATTAGCACAACCTGGTAATCAAATCTTTATGGGAAATCATCAATTATATAATGTTATTGTTACTGCTCATGCTTTTATTATGGTTTTCTTTTTAGTTATGCCTGCTTTAATAGGTGGTTTTGGTAACTGGTTTGTTCCTTTAATGATAGGTGCACCTGATATGGCTTTTCCACGTATGAATAATATAAGTTTTTGGTTATTACCTCCAGCTTTATTATTATTAGTTTCATCAGCTATTGTAGAATCTGGTGCTGGTACCGGTTGGACTGTTTATCCACCATTATCTAGTGTACAAGCACATTCAGGACCTTCAGTAGATTTAGCTATTTTTAGTTTACATTTAACAGGTATCTCTTCATTATTAGGTGCAATTAATTTTATTTCAACTATTTATAATATGAGAGCTCCAGGTTTAAGTTTTCATAGATTACCTTTATTTGTTTGGTCTGTATTAATTACAGCATTTCTTTTATTATTAACTTTACCAGTATTAGCTGGTGCAATTACTATGTTATTAACTGATAGAAATTTAAATACTTCTTTTTATGATCCTTCTGGTGGAGGTGATCCCGTATTATATCAACATTTATTTTGGTTTTTTGGGCACCCAGAAGTTTATATTTTAATTTTACCTGGATTTGGTATTATTAGTCAAGTTTCTGCAGCTTTTGCTAAAAAAAATGTATTTGGTTATTTAGGTATGGTTTATGCTATGTTATCTATTGGATTATTAGGTTCAATTGTTTGGGCACATCATATGTTTACTGTTGGTTTAGATGTAGATACTAGAGCTTATTTTTCAGCAGCTACTATGATTATTGCAGTACCTACTGGTATTAAAATTTTTAGTTGGTTAGCTACTTTATGGGGTGGTTCTTTAAAATTTGAAACTCCTTTATTATTTACTTTAGGATTTATTTTATTATTTGTTATGGGTGGTGTAACCGGTGTAGCTATGTCAAACTCAGGTTTAGATATTGCAATACATGATACATATTATATCGTAGGTCATTTCCATTATGTTTTATCTATGGGTGCTGTTTTTGGTATATTTACTGGTTTCTATTTTTGGATTGGTAAAATTTCAGGACGCAGATATCCAGAAATTTTAGGTCAAATCCATTTTTGGTTATTTTTTATAGGAGTAAATGTAACTTTCTTTCCAATGCATTTCTTAGGTTTAGCTGGTATGCCTAGAAGAATTCCAGATTTCCCTGATGCAATGAGTGGTTGGAATGCTGTAAGTAGTTTTGGTTCTTATATATCATTTTTTTCAGCTATATTCTTTTTTTATATTGTGTATGTTACTTTAGTACATGGTAAAAAAATTGAAAATTAATTAAATTTTTAATAAAGAGTTTTATTTTTGTAAAATTCTTTATTAAAAAAAATTTATCCTTTAAGATATTTTAAATAATAAAAAAATTGATAATACATTTTATGTTATTACAAGCTTCTAAATTTTTAGGTGCAGGTTTAGCTACTTTAGGATTAATTGGTGCTGGTATTGGTATCGGTAACGTTTTTGGTTCTTTAATTATAGGTATTTCAAGAAATCCTTCTTTACAACAAGAATTAATGAGAACTGCTATTTTAGGTTTCGCATTAACTGAAGCAATTGCTTTATTCTGTTTAATGATGGCTTTCTTAATTTTATTTGCTTTTTAATTAGTATTAAATTCTGTAAGATAAATAAAATATATTAATTTTAATATATTTTATTTATCTTAAATTATATACATACTGTTAAATAAAATATAAATATTAAAAATAAAAATAATAATTTATTTTTTTGATATATAAATATTAATAATTAATATTTATAACTATTTTTATTTATGAAAATATTAAAAAAGTTTAGTCAATATTTATTACAAATTTTACCTATAATAAATTATACTTTATATAAAAATGAATTATGTATTAATATTTCTACAAAAAAATTAATTCCTATTTTATTTTTTTTAAAAAATCACACAAATAGTCAATTTAAAATATTATCTGAAATTTGTGCTGTAGATTATATTAATAAAGAAAAACGTTTTGAAATTATTTATAATTTATTAAGTATTCGTTTTAATAGTCGTTTAAAAGTAAAAATTTCAATTAATGAATTACAACCAGTAGATTCTATTATTCAAATATATAGAGCTGCTAATTGGTGTGAAAGAGAAGTTTGGGATATGTTTGGTATTTTTTTTATAAATCATCCAGATTTAAGAAGAATTTTAACTGATTATGGTTTTGAAGGACACCCTTTACGAAAAGATTTCCCATTAAGTGGTTTTCTTGAAGTTTTTTATAATGATTTAAAAAAAAGAGTAGTTTATGAACCTATTAATTTATCACAACAATATAGATTATTTGAATTTAATAATCCTTGGGATAAAAAAATAGATTCATAATTTATTTATTATTATTTTTGTTTTTAGGTTTATTTTTATTCTATAATATGCGATGGAATAAAAAATCATTATTTGCTGTTGTAAATAATCATATAATAGATTACCCTACTCCTATTAATTTGAATTATTTTTTTGGTTTTGGTTCGTTAGCCGGTATTATGTTAGTAGTACAAATTTTAACAGGTATTTTTTTAGCAATGCATTATACACCACATATTGATTTAGCTTTTAATAGTGTTGAACATATTATGCGAGATGTAAATAATGGTTGGTTAATTAGATATACACATGCTAATGGTGCTTCATTTTTTTTTATTGTAGTATATGTACATATTTTTAGAGGTTTATATTATGGTTCTTATATTACCCCAAGAGAAGCTTTATGGTGTTCAGGTGTAATAATTTTTATTTTAATGATGGCAACTGCTTTTATGGGTTATGTTTTACCTTGGGGACAAATGAGTTTTTGGGGTGCAACTGTTATTACTAACTTATTTTCAGCAATACCTTTAATTGGAAAAGATATTGTGGATTGGTTATGGGGTGGTTTTGCTGTAGATAATCCTACATTAAATCGTTTTTTTAGTTTACATTTTACTTTTCCTTTTGTTATAGTAGGTGCAGTATTAATTCATTTAGTTTTATTACATGAAGTTGGTTCAAATAATCCATTAGGTATTACTTTAAAAACTGAAAATATTCCTTTTTATCCTTATTTTTATACAAAAGATTTATTTGGTTTAATGGTTTTATTTTTAATATTTTTTATTTTTATATTTTATTATCCAAATACTTTAGGTCATCCAGATAATTATATAGAAGCTAATCCAATGAAAACACCTTTACATATTGTACCTGAATGGTATTTTTTACCTTTTTATGCAATTTTAAGATCAATTCCTAATAAAATTGGTGGTGTTATTGCGATGTTTGGTTCTTTAGTTATATTATTAACTATACCTTTTACAAATTCATCTGAAATTAGAAGTACAGCTTTTAGACCAATTTTCAAAGTTTGTTATTGGTTATTAGTTGTAGCTTTCTTATTATTAGGTTGGGTTGGACAATGTCCAGTTGAATATCCTTATACTGAAATTGGTGTTATAAGTATGATTTATTATTTTTCATTTTTTTTAATAATTATACCTTTTTTAGGAAAATTTGAAGCATATTTAGTACGTTATAATATTAATAAAAAATAAATATTTTTAAATATTTATTTTTTATTAAATATATATATTTAATAAAAAAAAGTACTTATATAACCTATAATTTTTAAGATATTATATATTTAAGAAAAATAAAATAATTAAATTATTATTCTTCTTATTATATAATTTTTAAAAATTAATTAATTATTTAGTAATAAAATTATTAGTAAAATCAGTAGCTAAAGTATTTAATTTTTTATCTAATTCTTTAGAAATTTCTTTTTTAGTTAAAATTTCTTCTAAAATATCTGAATGATTAGTTTTAATAAAATTTAACCAATTAGTTTCAAAAATTGAAATTTTATCTACAGCAATTTTATCTAAGAAACCTCGTACACCTAAATAAATAATTACAATTTGATCTTCAACAGATAAAGGGATATTTAAACCTTGTTTTAACATTTCAGTTAATCTAACTCCTCTATTTAATTGTTGTTGAGTTGTCGCATCTAAATCTGAACCAAATTGAGCAAAAGCTTGAACTTCTCTAAATTGTGCTAATTCTAATTTCATAGTACCAGCAATTTGTTTCATAGCTTTAATTTGAGCTGAAGAACCCACACGGCTTACAGATAACCCAACACTAATTGCAGGTCTTTGACCTTCATTAAATAATTCAGTTTCTAAGAAAATTTGTCCATCAGTAATAGAAATAACATTAGTTGGAATATAAGCAGAAACATCACCAGCTTGAGTTTCAATTATAGGTAAAGCTGTTAATGAACCACCACCGATTTTTCTATTCATTTTAGCTGCTCTTTCTAATAAACGAGAGTGTAAATAGAATACATCACCTGGATAAGCTTCTCTACCTGGAGGTCTTCTTAATAATAATGACATTTGTCTATAAGCTACAGCTTGTTTTGATAAATCATCATAAAAAATAACAGCATGTTTACCATTATCTCTGAAATATTCACCTAAAGCACAACCAGTATAAGGAGCTAAATATTGTAATGGAGCTGAATCTGAAGCAGTAGCTGCTACAATAACAGAAAAAAACATAGCATTTTTTTCTTCTAAAGTTTTAGTTAATTCAGCAATAGTTGATCTTTTTTGACCTACACCTACATAAATACAATATAATTGATTATTTGTATCTTTTTTTAAATGAGGTTCTCTTTGGTTAATAATAGTATCAATTGCGATAGAAGTTTTACCTGTTTGTCTATCACCAATAATTAATTCCCTTTGTCCACGACCAATAGGAATTAAACTATCTACAGCTTTTAAACCAGTTTGTACAGGTTCTTTAACACTTTCTCTAGGCATAATACCTGGAGATTTAACTTCAACTCTACTTTCTAATTTACTATTAATTTGACCTTTACCATCAATTGGTTGACCTAAAGCATCAACTACTCTACCTAATACTTCTGGTCCTACAGGTACACTAACAATAGATCCAGTTCTTCTTACAAAGTTTCCTTCTTGAATTTCTCTATCATTACTGAAAACAACTACACCTACAACATCAGGTTCTAAGTTTAAAGCCATTCCTTTAATATTACCATTATTAAATTCAACCATTTCACCAGCTTGGATTTGAGTTAAACCATAACATCTTGCAATACCATCACTCATTGAAAGAACAATTCCTGTTTCTTGTAAACTTTTTTCATCTTTATATTTTTTAATATTTGATTCCAATATATATGATAATTCAATAGCCATATAGGTTATTAAATTATCATATTTGAAAAATATATCAAATATATATTTTTTTACCCTTTACGAGAATTGAACTCGTATCTTTGCCGTGAAAAGGCAATGTCCTAACCATTAGACTAAAAGGGCTTTTTATTAAACAAAAAATTTGTTTAATAAAAATAAGAAAAATCAATATGTATTAAAATTTTAGATACACTTTCATGCAAACAACTTTCAAAAATTTTAGGATATAAACCTAATAAAAAAATATTTGCAATTAATATTAAATGTATTAAAAATTCACGATAAGTTAAATCATAATAAATTTTTAAATAAATATTTTGAATATTACCGTAACATATTCTATTATAAAATAATAAAGAATAAATACCACCTACAAACATTCCAATTGTTGCAAAAATAGCAGTTGTTGTATTATCTTCAAAAACTCCTGTTAATATTAAAATTTCACCAACAAAACTACTTGAACCTGGAATAGACATATTTGCTAATACATAAATAAATAATGCAATACAAAATAATGGCATTGTATGTGCTAAACCACCATAATAATTAATAAAACGTGTATGATATCGATCATATAAACATCCAATTGAAAAAAATAAACCACTAGATACTAATCCATGACTAATCATTTGAATAATACTACCTTCTAAACCTTGTATAGTTAAAGAAAAAATACCTAAGATAATAAAATTCATATGAGCAACAGATGCATAAGCAATAATACGTTTTAAATCTGTTTGTCTTATTGCTGTTAATGAAGCATAAATAACTGATATTAAACATAATACTAAAATATAAGGTGTAAAATATAAAGTAGCTTTAGGGAATAAAGGAACTAAAAATCTAATCATACCGTATGATCCTAATTTTAATAAAATACCTGCTAATAATACAGAACCTGCTGTAGGTGCTTCAACATGTGCTTCTGGTAACCAAACATGAAACGGTAGCATTGGAACTTTAACAGCAAAAGATAAAAAAAAAGCTAAAAAATATAATTTTTCATATGAAAAATTAAAATTACTATAATATAATATTTGATAATCAGTAGTACCTACAGTTAAAAATAGATGAATAATGGCTATAAACATAAATAATGAACCTGCTAAAGTATACATAAAAAATAAATAAGAAGCTTTAATTTTACGTTCTCTTGATCCCCAAATACCAATAATTAAAAACATTGGAATTAATACACTTTCAAAGAAAATATAAAAAATAAGTATATCTAATACACTAAATGAAATAATTAAACAAAATTCTAAAATAAAATATAAAATAAAATATTCTTTAATATTTTTATTAATAATTTCATAACTGATTAACATACAAATTGGAATCAAAAATGTTGTTAAAATTATAAAAAATAATGAAATACCATCAAGACCTAAATAGAAATTAATATTAAATTGACTAATCCATTCTATTTTAAATAAATATTGAAAATTTGAAGTTGATTTGTCAAATAAAATCCATAAAGATAATGACATTAAAAAAATGAAAAAAGACATAAAAATACTAAAATTTTTTATAAATTTTTCATTTTTCGAAAAAGATAATATAATAACCGCAATTAATGGTAAAATAAGTAAAAAAATTAAGATAAACTTATTAAACATATAAATTTAATTAAATAAAGTAAAAAAAAATAATGGGCGAAAAATGGGACTTGAACCCATAACACTTAGACCCACAATCTAACACTCTACCTTTAAGTTATAATCGCCTTTTTAAATTTTTCTTAAATAATACATAAAATTTAAAAAAGGTTGAACAATTAAATTATTTAATGGTGGATAATTTTTAGATAAAATTTGTTTTATTTTTAAATTAGAATAAATATTATTTTGAATATTTAAATAAATTAATTTAAATTTTTTTAAATTATTTAAATTTTCAATTAAATTTAAGTCATTATTTCCATAAATTATTAAAATTGAACCTTGACCTTTTAATTGTGAAAAAATATGATTAGTTAAATTTTGATTTAATATCAAAGATTTATAATTTAATTTTTTAATTTTTTTTTTTAAAGATATTATTTCATTAATATTTAAATCATTATAACGAAATATATATATATATTTATAAGTTTGTTTTATTTTTTGTAATTGATTTATTTTAAATTTTTTAAAAATTTTTGTTTTTTGTGTAATCATATTTTAAGTTTTTATAACTTAAGAATTTTTTATTTTTTAAATTGATAAACATTTTTTATTGTAAAATAAAAGATTTTAATTAACGATCAATTTCACCAAAAACAACATCTAATGTTCCTATAATGGTAACTACATCAGCAATCATATGATTTTTAGCTATAAAATCTAATGCCTGTAAATGTAAAAAACCTGGTGATTTAATTTTACATCTATAAGGTTTATTAGTACCATCAGATACTAAATAAACACCATATTCACCTTTAGGTGCTTCAATAACTGTATAAGTTTCACCGCTATTTACACTAATATTTTCTGAATAATATTTAAAATGATGAATTAAAGATTCCATAGAATTTTTGATTTGTATTCTATTTGGATTTGTAATTTTTTTATCATCTAATTTAATAGGACCTGTAGGAATTTTATTAAGTACTTGAAAAATAATTCGAATAGATTGACGCATTTCTTCTATTCTTATTAAATAACGATCATAACAATCACCATTAGTACCTACAGGTATATCAAAATCTAATTGATCATAAATTTCATAAGGTTGTGTTTTTCGTAAATCCCAAGATATACCTGATCCACGTAACATTACACCACTAAACCCTAAATTTAAAGCATCTTTAGAAGAAACAACACCTATATCAACTAATCGTTGTTTCCAAATTCTATTATTTGTTAACATTTCTTCAATTTCATCTAATCTTGTGTTAAATTGTTCACAAAATATATAAATATCATTTAATAAACCTTTAGGTAAATCTTGATTAACACCCCCAGGTCTAAAGTAAGCAGCATGCATACGTGCACCAGATACTCTTTCATAAAATTCCATCAATTTTTCACGTTCTTCAAAACCCCAAAAATATGGTGTCATTGCTCCAACATCTAAAGCATGACAACAAACAGCTAATAAATGGTTTAAAATACGTGTTATTTCTGAAAATAAAACTCTTATATACTGAGCTCTTAATGGTACATCACAATTTAATAATTTTTCAACTGCTAAAACATAGGCATGTTCTTGACACATCATTGATACATAATCTAATCTATCAAAATAAGGTAAAGCTTGTAAATAATTTTTATACTCAATAAGTTTTTCAGTACCTCTATGTAGTAAACCTATATGAGAGTCAGCTTTTTGTACTACTTCTCCATTTAATTCTAAAATTAAACGTAAAACACCGTGAGCTGCTGGATGTTGTGGACCAAAATTTATAGAAAAATTTTTTATTTTTTTTAAAGGCATTTTTTATTTTTTTTTTTTAATAATGAAAGAATATTTATAAAATAATTTTTTTATAAATATATAGCATATATAGTAAGTAAATATTTTTAAAATATTTATTTCTTTTATAATTTTACTATGATTTTTCAAGAAATTTTTTATAATAATTTTGAAATTATTATTCCCGAATTTTTTTTAACAACTGTTTTATTAATTTTATTATTATTTGGAGTTTTTTATAAAAAAAATCAAAATACTCAAAAAATTTTGATTATTAAAAATATTACTACTATAATAATATATTTATTATTAATTCTTTTAATATTAACATCAAATATAACAAATATTTCAAATAATATATTAAATGGTGTTTTAGTTATTAATAATTTTACGCAATTTATTAAAATAATTTTAATTTTATCAACAATTATTTGTTTTTTAAGTCAACAAAAATATTTAATACATCAAAAAATAAATGCATATGAAATTAATATATTAATGTTAATATCATTATTAGGTTTAATGTTATTAGTATCTTCTAATCATTTTATTACTTTATATTTAGCAATTGAATTACAAAGTTTAAGTTTTTATATATTAACTTCAACTCAAAAAAAATCTATATTATCAATTGAAGCTGGTTTAAAATATTTTATTTTAGGATCTATTGCTTCAGGTTTTATACTATTTGGATCTTCAATAATTTATGCTATAACAGGTTCTTTAAATTTTAATAATATTTTTTTAATATTATCAAATATTAATTTTTTAGATAATATTAATTTATTAATAAGTATATCTTATGGATTAATTTTTATTTTTGTTGGTATTTTATTTAAAATAGGAGCATCACCTTTTCATTTCTGGTTACCTGATGTATATGAAGGAGCTCCTAATAATATTTCAAGTTTCTTTGCTATTGTCCCAAAAATTGCTTTTATTGGTATTTTAATTCGTCTTTTTTTTGAAATTTTTTATAATATTTCATATTTTTTTGAAATTTTTTTTTATATAATTTCATTTTTATCTATGTTAATAGGTGCATTATCAGCATTACAACAAAAAAAAATTAAAAGATTATTAGCTTATAGTTCTATTAGTCATGTAGGTTTTATTTTAATAGGATTTACTTCAAATATGTTAAATAATATACCATTTATTTTATTATACGTTATAATTTATATTATAACAAGTATTAATTTATGGACATCATATTTATCTTTAAATATAAATCATAAACCAATTAAATATTTAACTGATTTATCAAATATTTCTAGTATAAATAAACTAATTGCCATTATTATTATTTTAAATATTTTTTCATTAGCTGGTATACCACCATTAGCTGGTTTTTTTTCAAAATTATTTATATTTTTTTCTGCCATTAAAAATAATTATTTTAGTTTAGTTTTTTTTGGTATTATTATAAGTGTATTAAGTTCTTTTTATTATTTAAAAATAATTAAAATTATTTATTTTGAAAAAATATTAAGAAAAATGTATATTTCACAAATAGATAAAATACAAAGTATTTTATTAGTAATTAATACTCAATTTATTTTATTTTTATTTGTTTCACCAAATATTTTATTAGTAAATTTAAATAAAATTTATTTATATTTATTAATATAATATTTAGTCTGGATAGCTCAGTTGGTTAGAGTAAAAGACTGAAAATCTTTGTGTCGGTGGTTCAAATCCACCTCCAGACAATTTTTATTATTAAAAATATGTATCTTTTAAGAATAACTTTTAAATCCTTTCAAAAAATTAATCAACTTAAACAAAATTTATTAAAATTAAAAAAAATTAATAAATTAAAAAATATTCAAATATCTGGAATATTTCAAACAAAAAATAAAAATAAAATTTTTACTTTATTAAGATCACCACATGTAAATAAAAAATCACGTGAACATTTTATTTATAAAAGTTTTACACCAAAAATTGATATAAAATTTAAAAATATTTTTCAATTATTAAATTTTATAATTTTAATAAAAAAAAATTTATCAGAAAATTTATTAATGAATATTAAAATTATAAAAAAATAAAATGATGCTTATAGCTTAATTGGATAAAGCCCTAGATTGCGGATCTATAAAATGAAAGTTCGAGTCTTTCTAAGCATATATTTATTTGCTTTATTTTGAAGTATAGCCAAGTGGTAAGGCCTCCGTTTTTGGTACGGAAAATCAAAGGTTCGAATCCTTTTACTTCAAAGGGCCTATAACTCAGTTGGTTAGAGTATACGCCTGATAAGTGTAAAGTCAGTAGTTCAAATCTACTTAGGCCCAAAGAATAATTAGCTCAATTGGTAGAGTATTTCGTTTACACCGAAAATGTTAGCGGTTCGAGTCCGTTATTATTCAAATTAAAAATAATATTTTTTAAATATGTCAACAATTAATCAATTATTTTTTAAAAAACAAAAACGTTTAGAAAAAAAAAAACGAAATAAAAGTCCAGCTTTAAAACAATGTCCTCAACGTAAAGGTATTTGTTTAAAAGTTTATAATACAACACCTAAAAAACCAAACTCTGCTATGCGTAAAGTAGCAAAAGTTCATTTATCAAGTAGATATACAATAATTACTTATATTCCAGGTATTGGTCATACTTTACAAGAACATTCAATAGTATTAGTACGTGGTGGTCGTGTTAAAGATTTACCTGGAGTAAAATATCATATAATTCGTGGTAAATATGATTTATTAGGAATTTATTCTCGAAAAACATCAAGATCAAAATATGGAACTAAAATACGAAGAGTATAAAATAAAAAAATTATTTATAAATATGTTATTAAAAAAGGGTAAAAAAACTTGTTCTGAAAACATATTTAAAAATATTCTAATTAATTTAAAAAAAACTACAAAACAAAAACCTAATTTTATTTTATTTAAATCAATTGATAATTTATTACCTAAATTAAAAGCAATTAGTATTCCAAATAAAAAAAGAAATAAAAAAAATAAAAAAAAAGATCGATATTTTTTAATGCTTTTAAATGAAGATAAACAAATTAAAAAATCTGTATCATGGTTACTTTTAAATGCAAATTTAAAAAATATAGTAAGTGAGATAATTCAAACTTCAAAAAATAAAAGTAAAACAATTAATACAAAAAAACAATATTATAAAAATATTAAAAAATTAAAATTTAATCTTATTTTTGATTAATTAAATAAAATATTTATTTAGATCAAAAAAATTATTTATCATTAAATAATAAATTATTACTATTTATTTAAATTTTATGAAAAATTATTATTATATTAATAAAAAAAATTTACAAATTGAAACAACAACTAATGATTCTAATATCGATAAATTTAAAAATGATTTAACATTTTTAAAAGAAATTACACAAAATACACAAAATACACAAAATCATCCTTATCATTTAGTAGATCCAAGTCCATGGCCTTTTGTAATATCATTTGGACTTTTCTTTTTAACTTTTGGAGGTGCAATGTATTTTCATGGTTATATCGGTAGTAATCTTTTAACCTTAACTGGATTTTTAATGGTTATTTTAACAATGTATACTTGGTTTCGTGATATTGTTAGAGAAGCTGTATATGAAGGTCAACATACTAAACAAGTTCAATTAGGTTTACGTAATGGTATGCTTTTATTTATTTTTAGTGAATTATTATTTTTTGTTAGTTTTTTCTGGGCATTTTTTCATTCAGCTTTAGCACCAACTCCTGAAATTGGATCATTATGGCCACCTTTAGGTATTGAAACTGTAAATGCTTGGGGAATTCCTTTATTAAATACTATAATTTTATTATCATCTGGAGCAACAATTACTTGGGCACACCATTCAATAGTTTTTGGTGACAGAAAAAATGCTATTTTAAGTTTAATTATTACAATTTTATTAGCTTTTTTTTTTACTTTAATCCAAGCTTATGAATATATTGAAAGTACTTTTTCAATTTCTGATAGTATTTATGGTACAACATTTTTTTTATTAACAGGTTTTCATGGTATTCATGTTATTGTTGGTACTATTTTTATAGTAGTAAGTACTATTAGATTAATTAATCATCATTTTACAAAACAACACCATTTTGGTTTTGAAGCTGCTGCTTGGTATTGGCATTTTGTTGATGTTGTTTGGTTATTTTTATTTGTAGCTGTTTATTGGTGGGGTGGTAATTAATTTTATTAAAAAATTAAATAAATAATTTTATGTTTAGTCCTTTAGAACAATTTGAAATTTTACCTATTTTTCAAATACCTTTTATTTTTACTAATGCTTCTCTAATTTTAGTAATAGGTATAGTTTATTTATATATTTTTACATGTATAAAAACTAAATTTATTCCAACACGTTTTCAACAAATTTTTGAAATGATTTTTAATGTTACTATAGAATTAACTTATTCAAGTATAGGAAAAGCTGGTAAACATTTTGTTTCATTAATCTTTGTTGTTTTTTTTTTTATTTTATTATGTAATTTAATTGGTATGGTTCCTTATAGTTTTACTGTAACTAGTCATTTAATTATAACTTTTACTTTAGCATTAACTATTTATTTAGGTTTTAATATAATTGGAATTAAAAAACATAAATTAAATTTTTTAAATTTATTATTACCAAGTGGTGCAAGTATTGCATTAGTACCTATTTTAGTACCTATTGAATTAGTTTCTTATATTTTTCGTGTAATTAGTTTACCTGTACGATTATTTGCAAATATGATGGCAGGACATACATTATTAAAAGTAATTGCAGGTTTTGCTTGGACTATGTTAAATGTAAATAGTTTTATTTTTATTGCGCATTTTATTCCTTTAATAATTATTGTGTTATTAGTTGGTTTAGAAATTGCGGTAGCTTTAATTCAAGCTTATGTATTTACTATTTTAACATGTATGTACATAAATGATGCTTTAAATTTACACTAATAAAAATTAAAATAATATCCCTATAAAGGAAAAGTAGCTCAGTTGGTTAGAGTGGTAGCTTGTCACGCTATAGGTCGCGGGTTCGAGTCCCGTTTTTTCCGTATAATTATATTATATTAAAAAATTTTTACAAATATGTTATTAAATTATTCAAACATTTTTATATTTTTAATATTAAGTTTATTTTTATCAATATTAATTTTCATTTTATCTTTTGGTTTAATTAAACAAAAAGATGATTTAGAAAAGTTAACAGCTTATGAATGTGGATTTAATCCTTATGATGATGCTCGAAAAGTTTTCGATGTAAAATTTTATTTAGTAGCTATTCTTTTTATTATTTTTGACTTAGAAGCTGTTTTTGTTTTTCCTTGGGTTTTAACTTTAAGTTCAAATTTTTCATGGGGATTTTGGACAATGATTGAATTTTTAGTTGAATTAGTTATAGGTTTTGTTTATATTTGGTGTAGTGATGCTTTAGAATGGTAAAATAATTCAAAAATATAAATAAAATTTATTGTTATTCGTTAATTTTTATATTTAAATATTATATTTAAATATAAAAAATAATTTATTATTATATAATAAATTATTACTATTTCTTTAAAAATTATGAAAAATTATTATTAAAATAAATGATTAACTTTATTAATTATTTTTAAAACGTATATACATAAATTATTATTTTAATAAAACTAATACAACCTCTTGGACTCGAACCAAGATTTTAAAGCTTAGAAGGCTAATACTCTACCAATTAAGTTAAGGTTGTTTTAGTTTTATAATATTATTAAACATTTTTATGAGAATGTACATTAAAAATAGCTTTTAATGAATTTCTTGAAAGTTGTTTATAAATATTTTGTTTAAAATTTTTTTTTTTTTCTTTTTTAGTTAAAGTTACTGCACCTATTAAGGCTATTAATAATATAATACCTGCTGCTAAAAAGAAAAAAGCATAATAACTGTATAAAATTTGTCCTATTGTTTCAATATTTGTAATCGTATCTAATTGATTTATAAAATTTTTTAAAAAAGGTTTTACGTCAACAAATATTTCAAAAGTACCTTTCATACTATCTTTAAAAAAAAATAAAGTATTTACTTCTTGATTAAAAAAAGAATTATTTACTATATGATAATATGATGTAAAGACTTTACTAAACATTACAAATGTTTCTAAAAAAAAAATAAAACTTATTAAAAAAATAATTGGTAAATAACCAAAATTATTATTAATTTTATTTTTATCTATTAAAACATTAACATCTAACATCATAATTACAAATAAAAATAATACAGTAATTGCTCCTACATATATAATAATTAACATTATTGATAAAAATTCAACTTCTGAGATTAATAATAATCCTGTTGAATTTGTAAAAACTAATATTAAAAAAAATGCAGAATATATTGTATTTGTAGAATATATTACAAAAATAGCTGAAGTTAAAGCTATAGTTGAAAAAGTATAAAAGAAAATTGTTTCAAAATCCATAATATTTATATCTTAAAAGATATATTTTATTATTTTTATTTAATTAATATAAAAATAAATAAAAATAATAAAATAGTAATTACATTAAAATAATAAATAATTGAAAAAAATATAATATTTATTAAAAAAATAGTACCAATTAACATTAATAATGAGTAATGATAAATATAACCCGTTTGTAATAAAACTATTCTTTGACTTAAAAAAGCAAAAATTGTTGTTAAACCATAAGGACCACATATTTCAATTAAACCTTTATCAATCATTTTATATGTAACATTATAACCAATTTGTAGTATATATTGATTTATAAATTCATAATAAATTTTATCAAAATACCATTTTCTATTTAAAAAATTATAAAAATAAAGACCATATTCTGAAATTTTTAAATTATATAAAAATTTAAATTTAAAAAAATATAAATAAAATGCACCAAATAAACCACAAAAACTTAAAATAACTGGTAGTAATTTAAAAAAAGTTGGTAAAAATTCAGCATCAATCATTTGATTATTTAATGGATCTATAAAAATAGAATTATTCCAAAAATTTGAACCTAAACCTACAAACATATCTTTAGAAATATAACCTATGAAAATACTACCAAAAGCTAATAAACCTAAAGGAATACCCATTTCTAATGGAACATCATGCGCATTTTTTATAATATTTTTATATGCATTTGTTTCACTTAAAAAGGCAAAAAATAATAAACGAGTTGAATAAAAAGCTGTAAAAAAAGCACCTATAGTACCTAACCAATAAGCAAAATGGCCTGTTTCACTAAAACTTGCAAAAGCTACTTCTAAAATTAAATCTTTAGAATAAAATCCTGTTAAAAAAGGAAAACCCATTAAAGATAATGAACCTATTAAAAACATTATATAAGTAAATGGTAAAATACGTCTTAAACCCCCCATTTTTCTAATATCTTGTTCGTCACCCATTGCATGGATTACTGCACCTGAACATAAAAATAATAATGCTTTAAAATAAGCATGATTTGATAAATGGAAAATAGCTAAAGGATAATTCGATAAACCACAAGCAAAAAACATATAACCTAATTGACTACAAGTAGAATATGCAACTATTTTTTTAAAATCATTTTGAACTAAACCTACAGTACTCGCAAAAAAAGCCGTTGAAGCACCTATAACAGTAATAACTTTTAAAGAAAACATTGAATATTCAAACATTGGTGAACATCTTGCTGTTAAATAAACACCAGCAGTTACCATGGTAGCTGCATGAATTAATGCAGAAACTGGTGTAGGACCTTCCATTGCATCAGGTAACCATAAATGTAAAAAAATTTGTGCAGATTTACCCATCGCACCTATAAAAATTAAAATACAAGCTACATCAACAATACTTAAAATATAATTAAAAAAAATAAATTTAAAATCTTTTACAATAGAAATAGCGGCAAAAGTACTAAAATATTCAATAGTTCTAATATTATAAAAAATTGTTAATACACCTAATAATAAAATTAAATCACTAATTCTATTAACTAACATTGCTTTAATAGCAGCTTTATTTGCTTGTAAACGTGTAAACCAAAAATTAATTAATAAATAAGAACAAAAACCAACACCTTCCCATCCAACAAACATTTGTATAAAATTATCACCTGTTACTAATATAATCATAAAAAAAGTAAATAGTGATAAATATGACATAAATCTTGATAAATGTGGATCATGTGCCATATATTGTGAAGAATATAAATGAACTAATGTTGAAATACTTGTTACAACAACAAGCATAACCATAGTTAAACTATCAAATAAAAAACACCAATTACAATTAAATAAACCACTACTAATCCAATTTGAAATATAAATAATATATTCATATTCATTAGTAATTGAATTATAAATAATAATTAATGAAAAAAGACAACTTAAAAAAGTTGTTAATGTAGTTATAAATACCGAACCTTTACGTCCAATATAAAACCCAAATAATCCAGCTGATACTGAACCTAAAAAAGGTAAAAAAATTAAAGTTAATAATAACATAATAGAATAAAATATTGTTAAAGTATTTTTATATATAAAAATACTTCTACTTAAAGAATAAAAAATTTATAAATTTTTAGTATATTTCATTATTAAAATAATTTAAATTATAATTTATTTTTAAATAAATATTATATACATTATTTATAAATTATATAAGTACTTTTAATTATATGTAATAAGTTTATTATCATTATAATATAAAAATAATTTTATATTATAACGATAATAAATTAATTTTGTAAATAGAAATATCTCCATATAATTTAAAGAAGACAATCATAATAGCTAAACCAATAGCAGATTCTGCAGCTGCTACAGTTAAAATTAATAATGAAAAAACTTGTCCTATTATATCATCAATTAAAACTGCAAAATAAATAAAATTTAAATTTATCGATAATAATAATAATTCAATAGACATTAAAATAATTATAATATTTTGTCTATTTAAAATTATACCAAATAATCCTAGACAAAATAAAAAAAAAGTAAAAATAAAGTGATTTAAAATACTCATAATTAAATTAACCAATTAAAACTTATTAAAATACTTGCAGTATATAAAAACCAACTTAATGTGAATGGTAAAAAAATTTTCCAACCTAAACGCATTAATTGATCATAACGATATCGAGGTAAAACCGCTCGTGCAACTACAAATAAAACAACAAAAAAACATACTTTAATACTAAACCAAAAAGATCCTGGTAAGAAATTAATAAATTTAATACTAAATGGAAAAGGAGCTAACCAACCACCTAAAAATAAAATAGTAGTTAAGCTACTCATTAATAACATATTTGCATATTCACCTAAAAAAAATAATGCAAAACCCATTGCAGAGTATTCAACATTATATCCAGAAACTAATTCAGCTTCAGCTTCAGGTAAATCAAAAGGGTGTCTATTTGTTTCAGCTAAACATGATATAAAAAAAATTAAAAAGATAGGAAAAAGAGGAAAACAATACCAAACAGTTTTTTGTGCTAAAACAATAGAAATTAAATTTAAAGATTTAGCACAAACAATTACTGAAAGAATTGAAAATCCAATTGTTAATTCATATGAAATCATTTGTGCAGTTGATCTTAAAGCACCTAAAAATGAATATTTTGAGTTACTTGACCAACCACCTATAATAATACCATAAACACCTAATGACGAAATTGCTAATAAATATAAAATACCTATGTTTAATTCAGTAAAAAACATACCAAATCCTAAAGGTATTATAGTCCAACTTAATAAACTTAAAAAAAAAGCTAAAATAGGTGCAAATATAAATAAAATTACATCAGCATTACTAGGTAAAACAGTTTCTTTTACAAATAATTTAAGACCATCAGCTAATGGTTGTAATAATCCAAAAGTACCTACAACATTAGGTCCTCTTCTTCTTTGAATAGAGGCTAATACTTTACGTTCAACTAAAGTAAAATAAGCCACAGCAATTAATAAAGGTAATACTAAAATTAAAAATTTTAAAATTGTGTAGATCATATAGATTTTGATTGATTTTTGATAATTTTATTAGAATTAATTAATATTTTTGAATATTGTTCTAATATATTTGTATAATAATTATTTTTAATTAATGAATCTAAAAAATTAATATTAATTTTTAAATTTTTTTTATTAAAATTAAAATTATTTATAATTTTTATTTTTTTTTTTAATAAATAAGGTAAAACATCTTTAATTTTAAAAAAAGATTCAGATTTTGATTGATTTTTATTTAATAAAAATTTATAAATATTTCTATAAATAATAGAATCTTTACGTTGTTCTGTATTTAAGTTTAAAATTTGTTGATTTTTTTGAATAAAACCTTCTAAATTTATATACATTCCATTTTTTTCTAAAAAAGTTAATCCAGGTAAAATTAAATTTGAATTTTGAGCGTCTTTAGTAAAATGGTGTCCTTGATAAATAATAAAATTATCTTTAGATATTTTTAATTTATTTTGTAAATTAGTATTAAATAAATAATATAATTTTATATTTTTCGATAAATTAGAAGATTGATTAAAATTAATTTCAAAAAAATTAATTAAAGAAGTTTTAGAATTAAAAAAATTAATATTATTCTTTAAAAATGATAATTTTTTTAATTTTGATACTAAAAGAAAACCATTTTTTTGATTTAAAATATTTTCACCAAAAATTATTATAGGTTTTTTTGCTTGTTTTAAATCTTTACAAAATGAATGTTTTCCGGATATAATATTGATTAAAGTTTTAAAAGTTAATCCTAAATGTTTAATAGGATAAGTAAAATCAATTTTATTACCTATATAAGCTATTTTAAAATTACCCTTTTTTAAACGATTTATTAAATGAATATTTAAAAGAGAACCCTCTTTTCGAATATCACTCCCTATTATTAAACAAAGATCTGAATCTTCAATTGATTTTAAAGTATTATTAAATAAAAAATTTGAAGTTAAATCAGAATTAATTTTACTTTGTTTATTTTTTAAAAAATGTTCAAATGATATATTAGAAATTCCTAATTTATTTAAATTTTTTTTTAATAAAAAAAGTGATTCTAAATCAGTTAAATCACCAATAATACTTTTAATATTAGAACTATCAGTAGTTATTAGTTTTTGATTAATTAAATTTAAAGCATCTAACCAAGAAATTTTATGAAAATTATTTTCATCATCTTTTAATAAAGGATATTGTAATCTTTGATATTTTAAACTATCAAAAAAATATCTAGTTTTATTTGATATCCATTCTTTATTAATATTAAAATTAGTTTTAGGTAAAATACGTACAATTTCATTGTTAAAAACATCAATTTTAATATTAGAACCTATACTATCTAAAATATCTATACCATCTTTTCTTTTTAATTCCCAAGAACGTGCTTTAAAACTATAAGGTTTTGATGTTAAAGCACCTACAGGGCATAAATCAACTAAATTACCTGAAAATTCAGAATTGAAAATTTGAGGGTAATAGAAATTAATTTCAGTTTTATTACCACGACCTGTAGTACCTAAATTATCAATTCCGCAAATTTCATTTGCAAATCGAACACAACGTGTACAGTGTATACATCTAGTCATAATAGTTTTAATAAAAGGACCACAATATTTATCCTCTACACCACGTTTTTTAAAAAAAAAACGACTACGATCTGAACCAAAAATCATAGTTTGATCTTGTAAATCACATTCAGAAGCTTGATCACAAATTGGACAATCTAATGGGTGATTTATTAAAAGAAATTCTAATACACTTTCACGAGCTTTTTGAACTAAGGGGGTATCTGTAAATATTTTCATATTAGGCATTAAAGGCATAGCACAAGAAGCTACGGGTTTAGGTGAATTTTCAATTTCCACTAAACACATTCTACAATTACCTGCAATTTGTAAATTTTCTTGAAAACAAAATTTAGGAATTTCAATTTTGAAATTATTACAGGCTTGTAATACTGTTAAATTTTTATTAACTGTTAATTTTATATTATTAATGTATATATCAATCATATATATAATGAAAATTAAATAAAATTTGAATTTACTTTCACTTAAAAGATATATTTTTTTAAATAAAAATATATTCTTATAGAAATTATCAAAGAAGGGATTTGAACCCTTAATGCTTTTAAGCTTTACATCCTAAGTGTAATGTGTTTACCAATTTCACCACTTTGATAATAAATAAATACCTACTATTGGACTTGAACCAATAACCTTAAATAGGAACAGATTTTAAATCTATCGTGTTTACCAATTTCACCAAGTAGGCTATAATATTTTTAAAAATATATGAAAAATAAAATAATAACTTATTTACAATTACATTTATTTGAATTAAAATATAATTTTTTTATAATTTTAATTACTTTTTTTTATCTTTTTATAATTTCATATTATTTTTCAGATCAATTAATATATCTATTAGTTAATAATTTACTTAATCAAAATATGTTAAAATATTTTATCTTTACAAATATTACTGAAATTCTTATTACTAATATTTTTATAGCAATTTTTATAACAACTTTTTTAACAATTCAATTAAGTGTTTTATTAATTTGGTTTTTTTTAATAAAAGGTTTATATAAATTTGAAAATTTTATTTTTTTAAAATTTTATATTTTTTTTGTAATTTTTAATTTATTTATAATAAATTTTATTTTTACAAATATAATTCCACATATTTGGAATTTTTTATTAAATTTAAATTTTTCAAATTTATATATTTTAACTGTATATTTTGAACCTAAAATTAATAATTATTTTGATTTTATTTTTTTATCTTTTATTTATATATTTATAATATTTATTTATTTTTTTTTTCTTTTTTTTTTAATTTTTAATAATATTTTTAAAATTAAAATGATTATTAATTTAAGAAAATTTTTTTATTTTAAAATAATATTATTAAGTGCATTAATTACACCTCCAGATATATTAAATTTTTTTTTAATTTGTATAATATTTATTTTAATTTTTGAAATTTTTATATATATTTCAATATATTTAAATAAATATAATATAAATTAATTAATTTTTTTTATAAAATTTAATTTATTTATATTAAGATTTGTATCTGTAATTATTTTTGTTTCTTTAAAAATTTTTAAATTTAATTGATAATTTTTTAAATACTTAATAGATGTTATTTTTAAAGAAGATCCATTTGTTAAAATAATTTTATTTTTATAGGTAAAAAATTTTTTATTTTTATTCATATAATATTATATTTAATTTTAGGCTAGATAACATAATGGTAATGTAAAGGACTGCAAATCCTTTAATGACGGTTCAAATCCGTCTCTAGCTTTTTTAGGATAGAGTGGGATTTGAACCCACGGTATTATTACATACTTCAGTTTTCAAGACTGACACCTTAAACCACTCGATCACCTATCCATATTAAAAATTTTTAAAACTAACGTCTTTTTTGTTTTTTTAATCTACAACCATTAAAAGGTTTTGTTGTTTTATCTAAAAGATATTTTACTTTAAATTTTTTTTGTTTTAAATTTTTTAAAACATTATATCTACCTAAACCTGTACCATGTAAATAAACTTTTAATTTTTTAATTTTTTTTAATTGAAGATATTTATTAATTTTATAAACAATTAATTGAACATTATATGGTGTATTTTTTTTAAATCTAGTTTTTTTTAATGATTTTGTAGACCATTGTTTTAAAAGATTACCATTATATGTTGTTAAACTAATAATAGTATTTTTTAAACTGGCAGTAATATGTAAATTAGTTAAAATTAAAGGATTTTTTTGTTTTAAATTTTTTTTTACTTTATATTTATTTCTAAAATTATATTTAAATTTAGTTTTATTCATAGAATAATAATTTTATTTTTTTTTTTTTTTTTGTACCTTAAATGGACGTTTATTACGTGAAATACGTTTTTGAATAAAAATTTTTTTTAATTTTTTAGACGTTTTAGCATTTGTATGTGTACGTTGTCCTCTAACAGGTAATCCTTGACTTTGTCTAATTCCACGATTACTTTTAATTTCTACTAATTCATTTAATCTTTCAGTTTTAGATTTTTTTAAAAGTTGCTCAACTTTTAAATTTTTATTAATATAATTAATAAGTCGATTTACGTGGTTGTTTTTAAGTTTATTAAGGGTGATTTGAGGATTAATTCCTATATTTTTACAAATTTTCTTAGATTGAAATTCATTAATACCATATAATATAGTTAATGAATATAAAATACTTTTTGAATCTGAAATTGTTTTATTAAAAATATATAACATAATAGATTTTATCTATATACCATATAAAATGATAGAAAAAAAAATAAATCCCATAACACCATCACAACGTCAAACATTTTTATTAAAAAAAAATAATTTAACTAAAATTTTTAAAATAAAATCTTTAACAAAAGGTTTTCAACGTGCTAATGGTAAAAATAATCAAGGTAAAATAACAGTAAGACATCGCGGTGGCGGACATAAACGTTTATATAGAATAATTAATTTTAATAGATCTCAAAATATAGAAGGGTATGTTACTAAAATTTTATATGATCCTAATCGTTCTGCAAATATTGCATATATAAAAAATGATTTGAAATCTTATTTAATTTTAGCACCTGAAGGTTTAAAAATTAATCAATATATAAAAAGTTCACCTCAAGCTGAATTAAAGGTAGGTAATGCTTTACCATTACAAAATATACCTATTGGTAGTTTAATACATAATATTAGTTTATATCCAAAATCGAGAGGAAAATTAATAAGAAGTGCAGGTACATCAGCACAATTAATTCAAAAAATTAATAATAAATATGCTAGAATTCGTTTAAATTCTGGTGAATTAAAATTAATATTATTAACATGTTATGCTACATTAGGTATAGTTTCAAATATTAATCATAAAAAAATAAAATTAGGTAAAGCTGGACGTTCACGTTGGTTAAACAAACGACCTTCTGTACGTGGTGTAGCTAAAAATCCTGTTGATCATCCTCATGGAGGTGGTGAAGGTAAAACAAGTGGTGGAAGACCTTCAGTAACACCTCAAGGTAAAATAACAAAAGGAAAACCTACACGTAAAAAAAATAAAAAAAAATTAATTATTCAATAAATTATGTCTAGAAGTAAATATAAAGGTCCCTTTTTTAAAGTTAATTTATTAAAAAAAAAACAATGGATGAAAATAATGAATAAAAATCTTACAATATTACCAGAATATAGTAATTATTCTGTTAGTGTTTATAATGGTAAAATTTTTGTTAATTTAGAAATAAATGATAAAATGATTGGTTTTAAATTTGGTGAATTTATTAATACACGAAAAAAACATATATATAAAAAAAAAAAATAATAATTTATGGGTCAAAAAATTATACCAATTAGTTTAAGATTAAAAGAAAAAAAAAATTGGAGTTCAAAATGGATTGTTAATAATAATGAATATTCAAATTTATTACATTTTGATTTAGAAATTAAAAAATATTTTGAAAATATTTTTAATTATAAAAATTTAAAATTAATAGATATAAATATAGTAAAAATATCAAATAATATTAATATATACGTTTATTTGCAAAAAAATGCAAAAAATTATCATAAATTGTCTTATAATAAAATTATAAATAATTTAAATTTTTATTATCCTAATAATAATATTAAATTATTTATTAAAAATGTTCAATTTTTTGAATTTTTAAAATTACGAAAAAATTTAAAAAAAATTTTTAATAAAATAAAAAAAAATAATAAAATTAATAAAAATGTTAAAAAAATGATTTATAATTTTAGTTATGCTTTTTATACTAAAAAAATTAATATTATAACTTTTTACATTAAACAGACATTAGAAAGAAAAAAAACACATAAAAAATTTATAAATAATATTGATAATATGTTACAAGAATTTTTTAAAATGTTTTCTAATTTTATTGGATATCGTTTACAATTTAAAGGCCGTTTAAATAAGTCAAAACGTAAAAAAAAAATGGTTTTTCAAAAAGGAAAAATACCATTAAATACTTTAGAATATGATATTAAATATCATTTTAATGAATTTAAAACCCCATCAGGTATTTGTAGTATTAAATTGTGGGTTTTTTTTAAACCTTTAAATGTAACTTTAAATTCTAAATTTTTAAAGAAACAAATAAAATAAAAATTCAAATTAAAAAAGTTTAATTATGTTATTTCCTAAAAAGACTAAATATAAAAAACAATTTAAAGGTAAACTTGTAGGTAAAACAACAAAAAGTAATAATATCGTTTATGGTAAATATGCGATTAAAGTTTTAGAAGAAACTCGTTTAACTTCAAGACAAATAGAAGCAACTCGTAGAATAATTATTCGAAAAATGAAAAGATTAGGATTTTTATGGATTAGAGTTTTTCCAGATACTCCTGTAACAGCAAAGCCAACTGAAAATCGTATGGGTAAGGGTAAAGGTGCCGTTTCTTTTTGGGTAGCTAAAGTTAAAAAAGGGCAAATTTTATATGAAATTAGTGGTATTTCATTAGAAAATGCAAAAAAAGTTTTAAAAGCAGGTTCAAATAAATTACCTATTAAAACAAAATTTATTTATAAATAAATATAATAAGGCTTATAGTTTAATTGGTTAGAGCATACCGCTCATAACGGTATAGTTGTAGGTTCAAGTCCTACTAGGCCTAATAAAAAAATTTATTGTAAATGCAAAAATTAAAAAAACAAAAAATTAATAATTTACTAACTTATCAACAATTTTTAAAAAATAATTATTTAAAAAAAAAACAATTTAAATTAAAAAATATTTTATTTAAAAATCAAATTTTATATAAAAATTTTAATTTAGAATCATATGTAATTGAATTTAATAATTATGAAAATCTTTATTTACCTTTTACTTTAATAAAAATAGATGAAATTTCAACAATTGAAATGAAATATGAAAATGTTATATTATTTAATTATGATTTAACTTATAATATATTATATCAATTTAATAAAATAATGTTTCAAACTATTTTTAATAAAACAAATAATTCAATAAAAGGTCGTTTATTAGGTGGAAATCGTAATAATAAAAAAATTCTTATTTCAATTTTAGGTTTTATTTTTTCAATGAAACCTCTTAATTTAAATAATGCTTTAAATTATAAAAAAAAAAATTATTTTAATAAATATAATAAAAAAGGATTTTATAAACAAAGAATTAATTCTACACGATTAATTAATTGTTATAAATTAAGATATTTAAATTTTCAAGTAAATAATATAAATAATTTAAATCTTTTTAAAAAATCAAAAAAAGAATTTTCAAGATTATCATATATACAAACTATTATTAAAAATCAAAAAATATCAAATAATAATTTAAAATAAAAAAGTATTCTTTCTAGAAAAATATATGTTGAAGAAATAAAATTTTAAAATAAAATTATGCCACAATTCGATCAATTTTCATTTTTTAATCAAGTTACATGGTTTTTATTTTTTTTTTTTAATTTTTATTTTTTTGTTACTTATTTTTTTTTACCTAAAATTTGTTATAATTTAAAATTTAGAAAAAAAAAAATAATTTTTGATAATAAAAAAAAAAATCAAATTAATTTTGAAAAAAATAATATTATTTTTTTTTTTAATAATTCATATAAAACATTTTGTTCTAATTTTGAATTATTTATTAATAAAAAATTATCAATTTATAAAAAAAATCAAGAAATTAAAATACAAGAAACTCCTATTTTTAATACTTTATTAAAACAAAAAATTAATATTTTTTTAAATCAAAAATTTTTATTATTTAAAAAAATTTTTTTAACAGTTAATTAAAAAATTAATTAACTTTAAAATAAGTGTATAGCTCAGTTGGTAGAGCACCGGACTTTTAATCCGATGGCCTTGGGTTCAAGTCCCAATACACTTATTGGGGATATATTTCAACTGGTAGAAAGTATGTTTTGCAAATATAAGGTTATCGGTTCGAATCCGATTATCTCCATATTTATTTTTATTATATAATTTTATGCAAAAAAAAATTAAAAAAAATATTAAACAACGTTATTTATTTAAAAATTTTGAAAAAAATAGATTAACATTAAAAATTATTTCAAAAAATTTAAATATTGAAAAAGATTTACGATGGAAATTGCAACAAAAATGGTTTTTTTTCCATCAAAATTCATCAATTACTAGAATTAAAAATTTATGTGTTTTAACAGGTCGTTCTAAAAGTATATATCGTTTATTTAAAATTTCTAGAATCCAATTACGTAAATTAGCATCTAAAGGATTTTTACCTGGTATTTCAAAATACAGTTGGTAATTTTTATTATGATTATTACAGATACTCTTTCAAATTTATTTTCAAAAATAAAAAACGGTTATTTAGCAAAAAAATCAAAAATAGTACAACAAAAATCAAAACAAAGTATAAATATTTTAAATATTTTAGTTAAAGAAGGTTTTATAAAAAGTTATAAAATAAATTCAAAAAATCAATTAGATATTTATTTAAAATATCGAAAAAATAAAGCAGTTATAACTGAAATAAAACGTTTATCAAAACCAGGAAAACGTTTATATATTGCTAATAAAGATTTATATAAAAAAAAAACAGGATTTTATATCCTTTCAACTTCTATGGGTATTTTAACAGATTTACAAGCTAAAAAATTAAATGTTGGCGGTGAATTAATCTGTAAAATTTCTTAAAAGAAAAAAATTATGATTAAAATATTAAAAAAAAATAAAACAATAAAAAATAAAAATTTTTTTAAAAGTTCTTTAGGGAATATCCAACTTTTTTTCATAGATAAAACTTTTATTTTTCCAACTGAAATAAAAATTTATAGTAAAGATAAAATAATTTTTTTTGAAACTTCTTTAGGTTTATTATCTTTAAAAGTTATTGATAATTTATTTTTTTTTATAAAAAAAAATAAATTATTACTAAATGTTAATATAAATAAAAATAAAAAAAGTATTTTAAATTTATATAATAAATTAATTAAAATAAAAATAAAAGGTGTTTCTCAAGGTTTTAAAATTAGTTTACTTTTAAAAGGTATTGGTTTTAAATCTTCTATTGAAAATAATAATTTAATTTTAAAATTAGGATTTAGTCACAATATTATAATACCTATTCCTAAAAATATTGAAATTATTAATCAATCAAATACTTTAATTTTTAGTAGTATAGATTTTATTTTTTTAAGTCAATTTGTACATTATATTAAAAATCATAAAAAACCCGAACCATATAAAGGTAAAGGTTTATTATTAAAAAATGAAAAAATTTTACAAAAAGAAGGAAAAAAAAGTAAAAAATAATTAAATATGATACAAAAAAAAAAAAATAATAATAATAATATTTTATTAAATTTATTATTTAAATCAAAAAATATGTATGGTGAGTCATTAACTTCTACCAATAAAGAAATATTACCTTTTATATACGGTAGTCGATATGATTATACAATAATTAATTTAAAAGATGTTTCATTCTTTTTAAAACGTATTTTTAAACTAATAAAATACATTATACAAAAAAATGAAAAAATTTTAATAATAGGAAATGCTGATGAAGTTCATTTTTTATTAAATACAGCTTTTATTAAAAAAAATCGAAATCTTATTTTTTTTAATAAAGAATGGATAAATGGTTTAATAACTAATAAAATTATGGATACAACATTTAATAAAGTAATTAATTATTTAATTAAAGAAAATGAAATAAAATTAGTTTTAATAATTAAAAGTTCAATTAAAGATACTTTTTTAAATAAAGAACTTTCTACTTTAAAAATTCCAACTATTTCATTAATTAATACAAATCAAACTTTAAAAAATATAAATTATCCTATAATAACAAATTCTAAAAATATTCAATCAATATATACTTTAATGTATTTATTACGTAAAATATTTTAATAAATATTATGAATAAATTAAAACCTAGAAATAAAATATGTTTTCAAAATAATAGAAACATTCATAAAAATTTAAACTTATTAAAATTAAAATCAAAAAAATGGAATTTATTTAAAAAAAAATTAAGATATAGAAAAGAAATAAAACCTGAAAAACGTAAAAAATTTTTTCAAAAAAGATTGTTTGAAAAACAACAATTTAGAAATTTTTATGGTTGTATTCATGAATATCAATTAAAAAATATATTTAAAAAATTATCAAAAAAAGATAATAAAATAAATATATTTAAAAAATTTGTTATATTATTAGAAAGTCGTTTAGATATAAATCTAGTTAGATTAAAATTAGTTAAAACGGTATTTCAAGCAAAACAATTAATTAATCATAAAAAAATTAAAGTTAATAATAAAATTATAAATAAACCTAATTTTATATTACAAAAAGGTGATATTATTTATATTATAAAATAAATAAAAATATGCAAAAATTTCAAAAAAATTTTAAAAAAAATAAAAAATTTAATAAACAATATCTTAATTATAAAAAAAATAAATATCCATATTTTTATAAAAAAAAAAATCAAAACTCTTATAAAAATAGTATTTATTATCTTTTAGGTGAAAAAAAACCATTAAAACCATTAACAACAGCATATTTACATAGGAATAAAAAAATAAAAACAGGTATTTTTTTTAAAGAACCTACTTTTAAAACTATTTTATATCCTTTTTATTTAAATTTAAAATTAGTTAATGAATATTTAAAAAAAAAATAAAAATTTAAACCATTTTAATGGTTTA